TTTCAAGGTTCATTAGTTTCTTAGGGTGTCCGGTTTATTTATCTTAGGGCTTTGACGTAGTTTATCCTAGTCTAAAATCCAACTTTTGCAACTAGAGAATTATCTCCATAGAATAAAAAAAAATGTTTTCATATTGATACTTAATTATTTCTCGTTTATCTGATTTCATAAATTTGAAACAAAAAATAAATTTTATCAATGAATCCAAAATAGCCATATTTTGGATTACTCCAAATTGACACCTTATTTGTACATAATATATCAACAATTAAGTTCTTTTATTGAGTGGGCTGAAAATTGGAGATATATCGGAAATCCATATAGTAATTCCGATAAATTAAGAAGTCAGAAAGTTATCAAAAATAAAAATTTTTTAACATGGAATCAATTAGTTTCAACAATTCATTAATTTTAACGAAAAATCTTCTATCTGCCCTTCTCGAGAAAGATAAAAATTTTTCATTATTGTAAAGGTCGATGGGGAAAATAAGACTCCCCACCACCACAATGTGAGTGAAAATATACGAAAAATAAATAAAAAATCTTGTATTTTTTTCTGTATTCTTTTTTTTAGAATGAAGATTAAGATTGAAACCTGGTCTATTTCATATTGATTAGAATAGGGACTGCCAATTGTGAATTTTATATTAACAAATTACTGAGCCAATTTTTCGAGTAAAATCCATTCTGATTATTCCAATATTTTAGGACTTATTTGTTTGTCGTACAAAAAAACTTTTTGAATTCCCGGTAGAAAGAGATTTCCCTAATGACAAAGCTTTTAACGCCGCCCAATATCCTTTCCTTTTCCAAATATTTTTACGAATACGCTTTTTTGATATAGAAGTACGTTTTTTTGGAACTGCCATTTAAAAATGAAGAAATTACTCATTGTTATAGTTGGATGTGAAAGACATCTATTGTTCAAAACGAATTATTATTTCTTATTCATTATCTATTTTTCTCTAAATAATATTCTCTTCATAAAAAATAAATATAGATATGTGAAAGATCTCTGCAAATTGTATCAAAAATTACTCGAAATAATAAAATTTTGATTAATGAGACTATTAATAAATCTGTTAAAGGATACGTGGTTTGATAAAAAAATATCTCAGTCATGTTTTATCATTTCCCGATAAAATAAAAAAATATCATTTTAGATCTATAATATTCTAACGTTTACTAATAAATCCTTTTGATTGAAATGGAAAACAATCAATCCCATAATGAATTAGTTAATGAGTTGAAATAAACAAACTAAAATGAAGATTTATTATTTCATTAGACCGATGACCTTAGTTAATCCTATAATTCATATTAGCATCAAGTACCCTTTTTTGCGTAATTTTTTATCCTTGCTCTCTGAATATAAATTATCGTAATAATAATTTATATTTGCATTTTCCTATTATAGTATTCGTTTTTTATATGTAACTTGGTCATATCATTTGACCAATTGTAACTTCTTTTTTTGAATATTTGAACGATTTTGAAAAGCCTCAGAATAAATACTAATATCAAATTATTAAATAAGTTAGTGCATATCTTTATTTTTTATTGACTCTTTTCGAAAGAGGTAAGATCCGGTGAATCGGAAACAATTAATTAAGAATAAAAAACTTTTTTTATGGAACAGACATATCAATATGCGTGGATAATACCTTTCCTTCCACTTCCAGTTCCTATGTTAATAGGGTTGGGACTTCTTCTTTTTCCGACGGCAACAAAAAGTCTTCGTCGTATGTGGGCTTTTCAGAGCGTTTTATTGTTAAGTATAGTCATGATTTTTTCCATGAATCTGTCTATTCATCAAATAAATAGCAGTTCTGTCTATCAATATGTATGGTCTTGGATTATCAATAATGATTTTTCTTTAGAATTCGGATACTTGATCGATCCACTTACTTCTATTATGTCAATATTAATAACTACTGTTGGAATTCTGGTTCTTATTTATAGTGATAATTATATGTCTCATGATCACGGATATTTGAGATTTTTTGCTTATATGAGTTTTTTCAGTACTTCCATGTTGGGATTAGTTACTAGTTCAAATTTGATACAAATTTATATTTTTTGGGAATTAGTTGGAATATGTTCGTATCTATTAATAGGATTTTGGTTCACACGACCTCTTGCAGCAAAGGCTTGTCAAAAAGCGTTTGTAACTAATCGTGTTGGCGATTTTGGTTTATTATTAGGCATTTTAGGGTTTTATTGGATAACGGGGAGTTTCGAATTTCATGATTTATTCCAAATATTCAATAACTTGATTTCTAATAATGAGGTCAATTTTGTATTTGTTACTTTGTGCGCTGTTCTATTATTTGCCGGTGCGATTGCTAAATCTGCACAATTTCCCCTTCATGTATGGTTACCTGATGCAATGGAAGGGCCGACCCCTATTTCGGCCCTTATACATGCTGCTACGATGGTAGCAGCGGGAATTTTTCTTGTAGCTCGACTTATGCCTCTTTTCATAGTCATACCTCACATA